TTTATATTGATTCCAACAAAAATCTCTTTTTTTGAATCAAATTACATGATACAGTTCTTATTATACTTTTCCTTTTTTTTTATTATTTTAATCTTAGTTTACTCAAGAGTTGCTAAAAAAATCTCTTGATTCGGAATTACGGAATGGGTGGATATCCCAGATACTTAATTGATTTCTTTTTCTACCTTTGCTAGTCTATTGTTGTTAGCAACATCTATAATGATTAATGAATCAACAAATACCAATTGAACTTAGTCTTCCAATTGGTATTTTGGCTTATCCTCCCATCTTTACTTTCCAAAAGGGAAACTTAGGAAAGTGCTTTCTAAACATATGTAGAAAAAACAGATTTCATTTAATTCCTTCATGTTGACTATAACTAGTTATTTCGGTTTTCTACTCGTCGCTTTAACTATAACCTCAGCTCTATTTATTGGTCTGAGCAAGATACGACTTATTTGAAATGAATTCAATGAAGAATTGAGAAAACGAAATCTTTCTCTACCTATCATAGATTCTAGAGTTTTGTACTGCCTCAATTGTAAATTATTGGTCGTTGAGATTTCAATTTAGGGGTAAGACGGATTCCTATTTAGAGATATATATTACCTCTCTTTTTTCCTCTTCAACGAAATTGAAATGATTGAAGTTTTTCTATTTGGAATCGTTTTGGGTCTAATTCCTATTACTTTGACTGGATTATTTGTAACTGCATATTTACAATACAAACGCGGTGATCGTTTGGGCCTTTGATTTATTAGCATTTCTTTTTTTGACTGACCTGCTCCTTTCTTTTATCCACGGGAAGTCAAGTTCAGATTCCTCTTCAATCATTTCATTTCAGTCTCATTTTGGATCCACGAAGAATGGAACCGCGCTCTGTAGGATTTGAACCTACGACATCGAGTTTTGGAGACTCGTGTTCTGCCGAACTGAACTAAGAGCGCTTCTTTCTCTTTTTATCTTAAAAAAAAGAGGGTTCTTTCTTTTTGTAATCCCCAACGCAGTTTTGATATAGGATAGATATCAAAACTATAGGATAGTCAATTCTATATGTATGTCCAATTGGAATCGACCTCAACGAATCTCTCCTTATTGCTCAGGGGGGGCAATAATAGGGATGACAGGATTTGAACCCGTGACATTTTGTACCCAAAACAAACGCGCTACCAAGCTGCGCTACATCCCTTTACAATTGGTCTACAGTGTCATTCTAGAGAATCTCTGTAATGTTTTCCATATCCGTATTTCCTCTATTGAAATAGATAATTTATCTTGCCATTTCTTTTTTTGGTCTCCTATAACACATAGAAATAGAATATACATCTATTTTCTAAATAGAAAAAAACAAGTTTATCTACACATGCAATATTCAACTAGTCATAAATAAAACTAGAAAGAACTAGTTGGCTGAAATGCTCAGTTCAGGCAGAGGGGAAGCATATCTTTGTTTTCTGTTTTAGGAAAGTCAAAATATTATTTACCGAATCCTTGTAAATTACAATTTGAATTGTGAATTTTTCATATAAAGACAAGTGGTCCTTAATTACAGATACATCCGATCATATATGTATTATAATATAGAATTCCGAGGGAGGATTTGAAATGCGAGATCTAAAAACATATCTCTCCGCGGCGCCGGTACTAAGTACTATATGGTTCGGGGCTTTAGCAGGTCTATTGATAGAGATTAATCGTTTCTTTCCGGATGCGTTAATATTCCCCTTTTTTTCATTCTAGTTATTGATATGGGAAGGGATGAAGAAGATTAGAGATACAATCACAGTCAAATATCTGTGACTAATCCCTCTCCCCCTTTCTTTATTAAGGAGATAGAAGAGAATAGGAACGGGTGGTAAGAGTCAGAGAAAAAAAGAAGAAAGAAAATAAGGGAGCTCGACCCAAGAGAACTCGTCTTCAGGTTACCCTTTTCTTAATAATAGAGTGAAAGCGTAAATGTGCTTTGCTTAGGGAAGAGTCTTGGACAGGATATTGAAACGAAATGCTGGACTGCAAGTCTAAATAGAAATAGAGAAAGTTAGAAATCCTTGTATTACGTAATAGTTCATATTATTTTATTATCTTGATTGCAACGAAATCTTTCATAATCCGATTTCGAGGTAGCAACTTCTTTTTTTTTCGTTCCTTTTCTTTGTTTTGGATCGGAAATAGAAAGGAGTTGGGTGAATCAAAAAACCACAAGGAAGTTTATGGCTAAGGGTAAAGATAAGAGAGGAAGGGTTACTTTGGAATGTACCGATTGTGTTCAAAATCGTGTTAATAATAAAAAAAAGAAATCCCCGGGCATTTACAGATATCTTACTCAAAAGAATCCAAAAAATACGCCCAGTACATTGGAATTGAGAAAATTCTGTCCCTATTGTCACAAACATACGATTCACAGGGAGATAAAGGAGTAGATCGAACCCAATATTCCCGTGTCACCTTTCAAAGGAACATAAAAAACGACATTCACATTAATTAGAATTATGTACCTTAAAGATACATAATATATAGAATATGATGATTATGCTATAATATTCTAATCTATTCTATAGAAAGCCCCCCTTTTTGAATTATAAAAAGAACTTGATAAATAAATCATTTTTGATCCGATCGAAACGGTATTTTCGGGATAAGGAATAAAGAAATCATGGCTAAATCCAAGCGACCTCTTTCGAAAAAAAAGCCACCTGTTAACGAGCCACCTCTTTCGCAAAACACGCGACCTCTTTCGCAAAACGAGCCACCTGTTTCGAAAAAAAAGCGACCTCTTTCGAAAAAAAAGCGATCTGTTCGGCGGCGTTCGTCCCCGATCCAACCAGGGGAAATTGATTATAGAAACATTAGTTTAATTGGTCGATTTATTAGTCAACAAGGAAAGATCTTATCTAGACGGGTGAATAGATTGACCTTAAAACAACAACGACGTCTTACTCTTGCTATAAAACAAGCTCGTATTTTATCTTCGTTACCTTTTCATGCTAGTGATAAACTATTCGAAATAAAAAGAAGGGAGTCGGCCGCCAGAAAAAAGAGAACAAAGGGCTTTAGAAAAAGAAAAAAAAAATAGGCTTATTCTTCTATTGAATAAAAAATGAAATCCGAATTTGATTTCCGTGGCGTAAGAAAAAAAAAAAAAGAATCGGGGAAGAGGCCTTTTTTTTTTATTCAGTGCGTTCGCCCATTTTGACGAATTTATCATATTCTCCTATTTTCTCATCCTAATTGATTTCTACTCTACCTTCCCGGAGTTCATCCTCCAGAGAACTCCATTAATTAATGAAATTAAAAGAGTTCGGTGGATTCATCCCAATCTCCTTATTTTAGAATCGCACTGGAAATTATGGAAAGACAATTCCTATTTGAGATAGCTATTTGTGCAAGCATTTTACGATTAAGAAGCAACTGTTCCTTGTGCATATTAGTTATTAATTGACTATAACTATAAGATACTACATTTTGGCGAATTACTCCATTTATCCGAGTGATCCACAAACGACGAAAATCCCTCTTTTTCTTATCTCTATCACGATGAGCCGAAGCCAAAGCTCTTATTGTCTGTTGAGCAATAAGTCGAGTAAGCCTTGAATGAGCTCCTCGAGCGCCTGATGCAAATAAACGTGTTTTTGCTCTACGTCTCCGAGCTATAGAGCCTCGCTTAATTCTGGTCATTAAATGAAATAAATGCAATTTCGACGAATAACTAATGGTAATGGATTTTTTTTCAGTTATTCTTTTCCCTTTCCTAGTTTTTTAATAACAAAACGCTTTTTTCCTATGTATAAAATCAAAATTCCAATGGCTTTTGCTACGATAACCTTCCCGACCACGATTTTTTCTAGGCATTGCACCTTGAAATCAAAAAAGATATTGATACTAAGTACCAATAAGACCTAGTAATAAAAAAGAGTAAATAGAAAGAAGTCAATAATGAAATAGTGGGTTCCATCGTTTCTATGGTTTTTTCTTATTGTTAAACGGTTAGGTCTCCTCTATACACCGGAGCCCCCTTTTTCTTTTATTGGTAACTTGTACAGTTCACACTCTTCGGCTCTACCTATCTATTATTCAGTAATAGATCTTTCACAACGAGATCTACCTATACAGTAACGGTATTTAATTATAAAGATTTGCTGGATAGCTGACCATCTTAGTCCGTTCTTGAAAGAATAGAGGTATACTCTTTCTGCTTTTTAAATTAAATAGGATTTCCCCGCTTAATGGGATAAGCATTTGCTACCAATGGGGAATTCTTTCTCATCTTAAATTCAAAATGAAGGTGATTGGATTTGAACCAAGGAAAACCATAAATTTCAGACCCAGTAGAAGAATATGATAGGATCCATTTTGTTAGATAGTAAATGGAGTTCATTCTATTTTATTCTCCGGTACTGATCGTTGATACTGGAAAAGGATTTTCCGAGTCCATGATCTGAACGAGTCACACATACACCTTAGTACATCTTCCTCGGCGCTGAGGGCATCCCCTAAGAGCAGGGGTTTTCTTTTTTTTTCTGACTGGCTGTCTTGAGTTTCTAATAAGTTGGTTACTAGTTGGCATGCTAAACCGTATACCTAATGGACTGGTTTAGATCCATCCTAACCGGAAGCTTCTTCTTCTATTCTCTTAATCTAGAGAATAGAAGAAGAAGCTTCCGGTAAAAGTTTGTCCAAACTTTTTATTTATTTCTGTTAAATAATAGGCGATCTTCAATTACCTGGGGTGTATCAAGAGGTCCCGTCTTTTTTTTTATTCTTCATCTTCGTCTTCGCAAACATATACCCCATCAATAATTCCATAATTTATCGCTTCTGCTGTTGACATAAAAGTATCCCTCTCCAGGTCTACAGCTATAACCCAATCAGGTTTGTTTGTTCTCTGGACATAAATTTGTGCGACGCAGTCGCGCAAATATAAGAGTGTCTCCCCTTCGAAACCAAGTTCCGAACTCCGGTCGTCAAAATCCTCCACACGAGGTTGATGGATCATTACCCTGATGATACATATAATAAGGTCTTCTTTCATCTCCCACGATAAGGCCGAGAATAGAAGATAAAGAATAAGAAAAAAAGAATTGAACAACCGTACAGGCATCTTTTGCACATTGCATACGGCTTTACAATGGAATTTGCTTTGAATTCCCCTCGACGAAAGGGAAAATAGGGGCCTATCAGACCCAGATCGTTAAATGATCCACTTACCACCCTTCCTTTCGAAGAAGTTCAAAAATACTATGATGGCTCCGCTGCTTTATATATTTATTTCGTCTGTGATTCAACAATCCCAAAGTTTTTTGACTCTTTTATGATAGAAAGATTTTGAAGATAAGAGCTTTCTGGTGTGAAAACAAAAAGGTTTGGTACGCTTAAAAGGGTCCCCGATAGATAAGAGATAAGATTAAATTGGGGATGCCCCGTATTTCATACTACTCTTTCGATACATAATCTAATGTTTTGAAAAAAAAAACAAAAAAAAGTTTTCTCGTATCGAATTCAAAGTGCCATGCTATTATTACTTAATATTCATATTTCATATGGCGAAGGCATAGTCTTCTTTTTTCTTTCAAATAAAAAACGAAACTCATTGGCGCCAAGCGTTAGGGAATGCACAACGTTCTGTAACGGTTCCTCCGATCAGGATAACGGATGCCATCGAAGCGGCTATTCCCAGGCATACTGTCTTTACGTCTGGTGGCACAAAGTTAATAGTATCATAAACAGCCAGTCCGGGAAATACCAACCCGCCAATAGAGTTTATATACAAGGTTTGATTCCAGTAAGGATCTTCTATACTGAGATATATCATAAGACCCACGATGGTATTTGCAATCTCCTCTTCCAAGTCTTGGCCTAAAAAAAGGAGTCTTTGCCGATAAAGTCGGTTAATTAGGATAAAATTGTATCCTTTAGGGGCCGTACATGCATCTTTTGATGCATACGGTTCACCAAACGGTTCAACAAAAACCGTGAAAAAAAAGAATCAATGTGTAGATTCCAGCCCTCTTTTAAACTTATCAAACTCATTTCTCATTGATATACTCTTTTATCGCGATCCAATCCAAATCACGATATTTTTTTCTTGTTCCTGAACAGGCCGGGCTTCGTCAATTCTTTTAGGTTTCTGCTCTGCTTCGAGTAAAGATCTGCCCGATTTCTATTTGCACATATAGTACAAATGCTACCAATACCGCCTCTTTTTGCTACGAATTCCTTTTTTTTTTTTTTCAATTCATGTCTTCCGTCGAATATTTGGCATGTTTGTCATATTACTCGATTGATTGGCATTTTGTGATCATTCCTATTTCTATTTATTAATAGATTTTCATTTAAAAAAGGAATAAATAGAAAGATATATTTCTATTTTACTTACTTAGGATACAAGTAGAAATCCTAGATAGCTAGAGTATGGAAGTACGGATTGGGGCTTTTTCTAAACGGAGCCTGGATACTTCATTTTAGTGGTTCAACCAAGCCAACCATAAATTCTTCTAATTTAGAATATTCATCCGGATACCCCCAAAAATGGATCTAATTGCACTTCATTTCACTTCACGCTTCCTGTTTTTGATAATTCAAAAATTTTTCTTGGGCGAATGGGAGGATATCTCGATCGGGGGAGAAAATGGGGAAATCCCATACGACCCAATATATCTGACAAGTCGCACTATAAGTCAACCCAAGTAGCCTTTTCCTCCATGCTATCAATTTCTTCAACTGCGGAATCGGGCTCGGGTTCGGGATTGGGATTTAGAAAAGGTACTTTTGGAACACCAACTGGCATTGAAATGAAATGGACTTAATTCTTTACTTAAGAACTCTAATGTACTTTGATGTGGAAGCGCGACCGTGTGGTGTCACGTCTTTCTTTACTTCTATTAATAATGAAGACTACAGGCTCTTATCCTATATTTATCCACAGATCTTTCTGATTCAAAAGATCATTAGAGAATGAATAAAGGACAATTTGTACGAAAATGTAGGCCTTTTAAATGAGGAACAAATAGGGAAGCATTCTCCTCATAGAAAATAAGGACCAATCCCCATTGCGTATTGATCCTTATCGGGTCTAAAATAGACCTGCTTCTCTTTGTTCCTACGAACAAAACTATTCCGTTTCTATTAAAAGAAGAGAACAAAGATGCATGAATCTTTAATCTTTCTCCGAAAAAATTTGCGGTAAAAGAGGCCCCTCTTTTTCCCTCTTTTTCCAATGCAATAAAGTTATTTATTGTCTCTTTTCTATTGATATAAGGGGTATTTCCATGGGTTTGCCTTGGTATCGTGTTCATACCGTTGTATTGAATGATCCCGGCCGTTTGCTTTCTGTCCATATAATGCATACAGCGCTGGTTGCTGGTTGGGCCGGCTCGATGGCTTTATATGAATTGGCAGTTTTTGACCCCTCTGACCCTGTTCTTGATCCAATGTGGAGACAAGGTATGTTTGTTATACCTTTCATGACTCGTTTAGGAATAACCAATTCATGGGGTGGATGGAGTATCACAGGAGGGACTATTACGAATTCGGGTATTTGGAGTTACGAAGGTGTGGCCGGTGCACATATTGTGTTATCTGGCTTGTGCTTTTTGGCAGCTATCTGGCATTGGGTATATTGGGATCTAGAAATCTTTTCTGATGAACGTACGGGAAAACCCTCTTTGGATTTGCCCAAGATCTTTGGAATTCATTTATTTCTATCAGGGGTGGCTTGCTTTGGTTTCGGTGCATTTCATGTAACAGGATTGTATGGTCCTGGGATATGGGTGTCCGATCCTTACGGATTAACCGGAAGGGTACAATCCGTAAATCCAGCGTGGGGTGTCGGTGGTTTTGATCCCTTTGTTCCGGGAGGAATAGCTTCTCATCATATTGCAGCGGGGACATTGGGCATATTGGCGGGCCTATTCCATCTTAGTGTCCGTCCGCCCCAGCGGTTATACAAAGGATTACGTATGGGCAATATTGAAACCGTCCTTTCCAGTAGTATTGCTGCTGTCTTTTTTGCAGCTTTTGTTGTTGCTGGAACTATGTGGTATGGTTCAGCAACTACCCCAATCGAATTGTTTGGCCCCACTCGTTATCAATGGGATCAGGGATATTTTCAGCAAGAAATCTATCGAAGAGTTGGTGCTGGACTGGCCGAAAATCAAAGTTTATCAGAAGCTTGGTCTAAAATTCCTGAAAAATTAGCCTTTTATGATTATATTGGTAATAATCCGGCAAAGGGGGGATTATTCAGAGCGGGCTCAATGGACAATGGGGATGGGATAGCTGTTGGATGGTTAGGACACCCTGTCTTTAGAGATAAAGAAGGGTGTGAACTTTTTGTACGTCGTATGCCTACTTTTTTTGAAACATTTCCGGTAGTTTTGGTCGACGGAGACGGAATCGTTAGGGCTGATGTTCCTTTTAGAAGGGCAGAATCCAAGTATAGTGTCGAACAAGTAGGTGTAACTGTTGAGTTCTATGGCGGCGAACTAAATGGAGTCAGTTATAGTGATCCTGCTACTGTGAAAAAATATGCTAGACGCGCTCAATTAGGTGAAATTTTTGAGTTAGATCGTGCTGCGTTAAAATCCGATGGTGTTTTTCGTAGCAGCCCAAGGGGTTGGTTTACTTTTGGGCATGCTTCATTTGCTCTTCTTTTCTTCTTCGGACACATTTGGCATGGTGCTAGAACTTTGTTCAGAGACGTTTTTGCTGGTATTGATCCGGATTTGGATGCGCAAGTGGAATTTGGGGCATTCCAAAAACTGGGGGATCCAACCACAAAAAGACAAGCAGTCTGATACAACACATTTCCATTCTTTTTTAACTCTCTTTTTTTTTTCTTTTTATGATTTGTTCCATAGTTCCATAGTTAGGAGAGTCTTAGAGAAATATATATTAGCAAAGTAGTAGATAATTTTGGATTTGAATCGCTGCCCTTTCTGGGTCGAGACTCTTTACTTTATCCGGGATAGGATCCCAAATAAACAGGTAGGGAAGCTCTAATTCTAATTGTAAACCACGAGCGAATTTATGGAAGCATTGGTTTATACATTCCTCTTAGTCTCGACTCTAGGGATCCTTTTTTTCTCGATCTTTTTTCGAGAACCGCCTAAAGTTCCAACTCAAAAATGAATGAATTTTTCATTATTGTAAAATTTAAGTAACGAGCCTCCTAATGTATTAGGAGGCTCGTTACTTAAACTAGTCCCCGTGTTCCTCGAATGGATCTCTTAATTGTTGAGAGGGTTGCCCAAAAGCAGTATATAAGGCATATCCCGTAAAACTTACAAGTAACCCAGATATAGAGATAGCGACTAGGGTTGCTGTTTCCATTATTATAGAATTTCAAGATCATACTGGATCTGTGATAAGATCATTTGTTTTATTTACAACGGAATGGTATACAAAGTCAACAGATCTCAATGAATCAAAAATGAGGATATATGGCTACACAAACCGTTGCGGATAGTTCTCGATCCGGTCCAAGAAGAACTAATGTAGGGAGTTTATTGAAACCATTAAATTCGGAATATGGTAAAGTAGCTCCTGGATGGGGAACTACTCCTTTGATGGGTGTCGCAATGGCTCTATTTGCGATCTTCCTATCCATTATTTTGGAGATTTATAATTCCTCTGTTTTACTGGATGGAATTTCAATGAATTAGATTTATTAAAAATAACAAAGTCCTTGTTTTTCAATACAAAGTGAAGCATGTAGGTTTAGGATTTTTATCCCAGTCTATTGTGGCAGTTCGATCGCGGAATTTCTTTCTTTCTGTATTCCCGGAATTATGAGTGTGTGACTTGTTAGAATGGATCCTATTAATAGTACAGAGAACGGGTCTGTCATCTTGGGATAGGTGCTTTTTTACCTCGTCGGATATTCAGTCGAGTATCCGGAGCACGGAATAGATGAAGATCACAAAGTATTAGAACTATGATTCATACTTAGTATTCAGACCTCGCAGCCGGACTCAAAAGGATTTTCCAAAAGAATGAAAAGTTA